AGGTTTAAACCGTAATTAGATCAAAAATCTAATGCCTGCTCGGCCATAAAAAAACTACTTTGTGAAGAAAAGAAAAGAAAAGCTGAACTTTAAATAGTAAATTAGCCTAAAGACAGACCTAAACAATGCGGGAACTAAAAATACTACAGGTAAATTAATCTGATAAAAGCTTATTAGAACCAACAACTTCCCTAAAAATACCCCGAAAGGAGGTAGGCCAGCCAATGCTACTAATCCAACAGCAGAGCCCCAATAAAATATAAACATTAACCTAAATAATACAAATAACAATGTAATCCTATATAATAGAAAATATCTCACCAAAGCCTTACTAACTACACCAAAAAAAAATCAACCGGAATGTGTAACAGAAGAAGCACCCAGGATACCACGGATATAAGTATTACCAAGTCCAAGTATTATACCTATTACTATAGAGCCACAGCCCAATACCATAAAAATATATAAAAAATTAATATCAACTACCTGATCTACATAATTATTTAATAAAATTAAAGGCAAAACTTTTATAGGGACCCCTAAGATAGCTAATATAAAATAAGGTAACTCTATAGATGTAGGAACAACCCAAAAATGTATGGGAAACACACCTAGTTTGAGGCATATACCTAATAATATAAGGTATATCCCAAGAACCCTGCCCTTATTAAGAAACACCATCAATACTAAACCTGCTAGTAATAGCATAATACTACCTAATGTTTGGGAGAAAAAATACTTAATAGCTGGAGAACTATGTGCAACCAAATTATACTCAAACACCATAAATAAAAAAGTAAACAAAGTTACCTCCATTAACAAAACTATTAAAATTCAATTTCTTACTACAAAGCCAAATATTAACCTTAAATTTAAAAATAAAATTAATAATATAAACCTCATTAACGTGACAGAGTTACCTATAATATTGACATCAACAATACCCGTCATCCGGCGGCCACGCTTTTGCAAAATAATAAATATATTACTTCTTCTTCGCGCATTATTATGCGACGTACACCATTCCACTTAGTCGAGTTCAGACCTTGGCCACTCATTTGCTCTTTAAGAATTTTTAGAATACCTGTAGGCTTTGTATTATATCTCCGACAAAATAGTCCCTCCTTATTAATTACCGGACTTCTATTAACTACAATAGTAGCCTATTTATGGTGACGGGATATTATTCGAGAAAGAACATACCAAGGACACCATACATCCTATGTTGTTTCCGGAATTAAAATTGGGGTTATTTTATTTATTGTTTCAGAGGTATGCTTTTTCTTTGCCTTCTTTTGAGCTTACTTCCATAGTAGCTTAGCGCCAAGTGTAGAAATTGGTAGGGTATGACCTCCAGTTGGAGTTTCTACACTACCAGTATTTTCTGTTCCACTTCTAAACACTAGAGTATTGCTCCTATCCGGAGTAACAGTCACATGGGCACATCATGCTATTGAAGAAGGAAAATATAAAAGAGCTAACATAGGTTTAGCTCTTACTGTAATACTAGGAGTTTATTTTTTACTTCTCCAATATGGCGAATATAAAGAAACCGCCTTCACTATTTCAGACAGAGTTTACGGAAGGACATTTTTTATAGCTACAGGATTTCATGGGCTACACGTAATAGTAGGAGCAACCTTTTTAAGAGTCTGTTTATACCGCTTATTAAATTTTCATTTCAGTAAAAGACATCATGTAGGATTTTTAGCCGCAGCATGGTATTGACATTTTGTTGACGTGGTATGATTATTTTTATATATTAGAATTTACTGATGAGGCTCATATAATTATAGCTTAAGAAAAGCGTTGATTTTGTAAATCAAATATGTGTAATACTAATTATATACAGTTCTCTGTACAAGGGCTAATTAAATGTATTCTTAGTAAAAAAAATAATGGTAATAAGTGCCCTGTGATAGCTATTATGCCTCGGGCATGAAGCCTATTACTAGCCAATATAAGTATTGAGACAGGCCCATGATTCACTTTAGTATATAAATATATATTATAAGCTACACTGACAAATAATGTTAACAACAACACAAGTAAAAACCCTAAGTTTATTCATATAGCAACAGGAATACCACATAACTCCCCTACTAAATTAATAGTCGGGGGCACAGACATATTTACTGCTGCTAGGAGAAACCAAAAATAACCTAAAACAGGTAATACTCTCAATATTCCCTTTGTATAATTAAACCTTCGGCTACCAACCTTCTCATAAGTTACATATGCAAGAAGGAACAAGGCGGATGAAGCCCACCCATGGGCTAACATAGTAATTAAAGAACAAGAAAACCCTCAAGCAGTGTATGATATAATCCCCAGCACTACTAAACTTATATGGACAATACTACTATAAGCAATTATTGACTTAATATCTATTTGTGATAAACAAATTAATCTAGCATATAAGCCGCCTCACATAGCTACCCTAATTAAAAATACATAACCAAAATTTGTTAAGACTCAACTTCCAAGCCTACCATAAATATATATTCCATACCCCCCTAATTTAAGTAATACACCAGCCAAAATTATAGAACCACCTAACGGGGCCTCTACATGCGCCTTTGGGAGTCAAACATGCAATGAATACACAGGAAGTTTCACCAAAAAAGCTAAGAACCCTAAAGTAAGGTAAAAATTAGGAAGATTATTAATTATAGGTAAAAGAAAAAAATTAAGACTACAATAATTATGGTTTATATATAAAATAATAATTAATAATGGCATCGAGCCAAACACTGTATATAAGATTATATATAAGCCAGCTTGGAGCCGCTCCGGCTGGTACCCCCAACCAACAATTAGAAATAAAATTGGAAGTAGACTACTTTCGAATAAAATATAAAACCACAACAAATTCCTAGTAGAAAAACATATCATTAAAATAAATAAAAGAACTATTAAAGTAGAATTATATATAATATCTGGGGTAGCCCAAGAAGATAGAAAAATTAATAGTGTTAAAGAAATAGCTATAAAAATTAAAGCGGAATTTATGTCATTCCTAGTAGATAACACATCTTCTAGATAAATATTACTTTTATAAAGAACACAAATTGACCTGGGAACCAACAGCCTCAATAAAATCACCACTTCAATATACTTTCTGTAAAAAATAGAACAAAATAAACTAATGAAAATACTTAACAAAAGAAGAGGATGAACACCCAAGTCACGGTTAGCAGCCCTAACAATTCTTCTTAGAGAGTATAAAAAAAATTTATATTAAATATATATATATTTAATCATTATTAATCACCCCCCTCATAAGAGGTATTGAAATTGTACATATATATTAGGCTTTGAAAGCCCAAATAGGTAAGCTACCATGTATAATTTGTTAATAAGAATAGTATTAGCAAGATTACTATGCGGCGCTTTTGTATTTATTTTTACAATAGTAAGATTTATTGGGGGTCAATCCTGAAACAAAAGCTCACCATTTGAATGCGGATTTGAACCCTTTGGTAAAATACGAAAACCATTCAGCTTACGATACTATGTATTAGTGGTATTATTCTTAATTTTCGACGTAGAAGCAGTATTGCTTTTCCCATGCGTCATAAACATATTAAATACAATAAATATATATATATATTTATTTATATACAGATTTATCCTCATATTAATATTGGGACTTTTATATGAGTACAAAAATAAAATACTAGAATGAAGAACCTCTTCAGGTAAGCTATATAAGCTGTCGGGCTCATAACCCGAAAAAGGTAATACCCTGAAGACCGTTAATCGCAGCTTTAAAATTGCAGTATATTCACTAAATATGGGATCTATAGAATAGGCCAGATAGAAATATTTAAAATGTGTGAAAGCACGATTAAGTTATTATATTCCCTATGTCCAAAAAAGTGCCAGCAGACGCGGTCACACTTTTATAGGTAGTAATTTATAACGGGTAAATAAATGGTATCAAGCTTTTCTTGGTGAAATGAAAATTATAACACCGATATACCACTATCACTTATAAATATTGAGCATAAACAAGGATTAGATACCCTTTTATACAATACACAACTTCAAATACCCGAGTACTAAAATCCTTAAGATTAAAACTTAAACGACATGGCGGCAATTCCAACATTTAGGGGAACTTACCAGATAAATGATAACCACCAAGGTTAATTTACTTTACGTTAAATTTTGTATGCCGTCGTCTAGGTACCACAAAATGTGATATCAACATTAATACTCTAAAAAGGACAGATCAAGGTGCAGACTATCATAAAGATTAGGCGAGTTACTATAATGCAAAAGACTACTAGTGTAGTGGTCTGAAGAAGGACTTAAAAGTAACCAACATTATTTATATATAGTGAATCAAAATGAAATTGTGCACAAATCGCCCGTCACTCTTGAGTTTACTTAAGACAAGTCGTAACATAGTAGGGGTAGCGGAAGCTGTCCCTAGTTTCTGTAGTATATAATAATACATTATCTTTTCGTGATAAAATTGTTTAACAACCATAAATAAATTAAAAAAGCTAAATTAGCAATTAAGTTTCGGCCTTAATGATGGGGATACCTTTTAATAATGTACACAGACTTGTTTTCTAGAATAGATGGAGCTCGAAGAGTTATTTACTGGGTAGTACCTATAATAAGACTATTTCTCGTAATCTTAGGGACATTATGAGGTGCCACACTATACTTCGCGATATGAAGAAAAATTGCTAGGATTTGAAAAAGAGGCTCGACCGCGCGATTTAATAGTATATACCTAATAGTAGTAACACTATTTGGATTATTTTTCTGAAATAATTTTATAGGTTTATCACCTATAAACTACACAATCACCAGAGATTTATTGTTAGTTAGAAGAATAAGACTTGTGCTATGGATAATATTATTGGCTTCCGGATATGTTAAGTCCCCAAAAAGCTCTCTAGCTCATTTAGCTCCGAGAGGAGCGCCCCTGGCTTTATTACCCTTCTTAGTCGTAATTGAAACTATTAGAATTCTTATCCGCCCCCTGACCCTTACAGTACGAATAGTAGCTAACATTAGCGCCGGTCACATTGTACTCGGACTTTTGGCCAACGCCACAACAATTTTTGTACATAGCACCTTTCTCCCTATAATGATTTTGTTAAGGTTAGGTTATAATTTATTTGAATTCTTTGTAAGAATTATCCAAGCATATATTTTTACTTTACTAATTACATTATATAGTACAGAACACCCTTAGTAGACATAGCTTATATTAAAGCACCTAACTGTTAATTAGAAGAACGAAGTCTATTTATGCCACAACTTGCCCCACATAATTTGATCCTATTAGTAATTGCACTGCACTCAATATACTTGTTGATTAATGTGTTCTACAGTTATGGAAGGTACTTACCTAACAACAAAAAAAGCACACCATATAAGACCTCAAAAATTTACTTATAGTTTTAGTGGCAGAGTAAATGCATGGTGTTTAAGCCGCCAAAATAGGATTATCCTCTATTCCGACCTGGTGTAATAGCACAGAAAATTTTGGTTTTTCAGGAGGTAAGCCGACGGAAGCCTGTAGGTTAATAAAACCACTAGCCTTCAAAGCTGGAATTGTGTAAGCTAGGCTTGCCAACAAATTTAATATCACTTGAATATCTATGGCCAATATAAACTTCTGTAAGGGTAACAACCAGCAGGGTTTCTTCTAATCTTCATGGGGGATATATTAATAGGAAAACTCTTTAATATATATGTATAAGTATATATATATATATATATATTTAAAAGAGAAACAAGAGATATAGGATTAAGGGCTGATGAGAGGGTCCATATTGCACAAATTAGGCTATAGGGAATCTTAATGGAAAAAATGGTTGTGCAAGAGGGGCACAAATATCGTCAAATAGAAACTCCCAATCTTTAAATTACGTGAAAACAGGAATACATAAACAGGAATAAATTAATTTACAAGGAAAAAACTAAGTGGCGCTAATAAACCCCGAGCAACTTATTAAAGTTGCGCAAAGTATATATAATATATATAGACAAGAGACCTAACATATAAGAAAACACTCATGTAAGGATGTAATGAAAGATAAGCTTAGTTTTTATTATAGCCTAACTATAGCTCGGCTAAATTGGAAAACACGACGAAATTATCAAACCACCGTCTTCCGTCTTTGGTGATCACATGTGCCTAGGGGATATACTTAGCTATACTTAGCTTATAGCAGATAAATACCCTAAAAACAACGTCTCTACTATAGATTCATTTAAATGCTACACTTCAAGATTTTATTACCGCCGGGTCGGCTTATGAATTCCTATATAATACTTACATGGAACTCTATGAGGCCGGCCTAGTAATACAAAAAGTATTTAGATATATTAACTAACTATAAGTACTCTCCACGAATTTACCCTTATATTATAGCTACTAATTATAATATAAAGGAGCAACCCAACATAGGATTTACAATCCTTCGCTTTTCTTAAGCTATTTAAATTATGTTACAAACCTACGGTATTTAGGGCCCCACAAGCCCACAGATTAACTTATCTTATATATAACAATAATAGTTCTATTAAAGACCTCTTACTTGGAAAGAAAGTGTACTATTTATACTAAACTATTATAGGTCATTATATACTTGAGGGGGTACTGTCTCAACAACAATTGGTATAAATGCATGATTAGATCCACAAATTTCTGAACACTGCCCATAAAATACCCCCGAAATCACAGGTATTACATTTATTATATTTAATCGCCCTGGCACTGAGTCTATTTTAACTCCTAGAGAAGGCAAAGCCCAAGCATGAATTACATCTGAAGATGTCGTAATAACTGAGGTATCAATATTTCTAGGCAAAACCACACGATTATCCACCTCCAATAATCGATATTCCCCAGGTTGAATCTCAGAAGTAGGAGTCATATAACTATCAAATGTTTTATTCCCAAGATGTGGGGATTCGTACCTTCAATATCATTGATGGCCAATGGCCTTTAGTGTATTTTTCCTACTAATTGGTTGCTCATCTAAAATATATAACAATCGCAAACTAGGTAAAGCTAACGAAATTAATAAAAATGCTGGCAGAATAGTCCATAAAATTTCCAGAAGCTGAGCCTCATGTACCCGACGGGAAGAAAATTTTGAGATTAATAAAAATAAACCAATTAAACTAACCAATGTAAAAATACCAGCAATAATTATTAAAGCGTGATCATGAAATAATATTATTTCGACCTGAATTATAGACCCAGGGTCCAACAGATTTAATTGCCCTCAACTACTCAATGTACATAAAATTATCTTTGCCCCTTCAAAGCAATGCTTTAATTATAAGCTATATGTACTATTAGTAACAATGTAGATCTCAAAACTTGCAATTTTATGTTTTTATTAAACTATAACTAATACTGCCCAAGGCTACAATTACTTGACAAGCAATTATTTTAATTAAACTAAGTAAAATATTTATAAAGAGTAGACCACACGTAATTTCTAATGAAGTATACTCCTGGGCATAGGAAATACATAACAGTCGCGGGGCCAGCTAAAGAAATATAGGGCTCCTCAACAGGGCATGAGCCTAATCATGTTAGAAGAATAAAAATGGTTACATATAATCAAAAAACAATCTGGCTAGGTATATTAAAAGCTGTGCTGCCTTGATAAAAGCCACGAGCTATAATTGGATATAAGTAAAAATACAATACCGAGATTGCCAATGCTATTACGCCGCCTAATTTAGACGGGATAGAACGCAAAATAGCATAAGCAAATAGAAAATATCACTCAGGTTGAATATGTGTTGGGGTTACCATGGGGTTTGCTTCTATAAAATTTTCCGGGTCCACAAACACAGTTGGAAAAAATATTACAAAACTTATTAGGGCAATTAACAAAACTATAAATCCCACTATATCTTTTCACGAAAAATACGGATGGAAAGAAATTTTAGTTACATGATGTAAGTTACCTAAAGGGTTTGTAGAACCTTTCTCATGAAGAAAATATAAATGTAATACTACTAATCCAGCAATTAAAAAAGGTAATAGAAAATGTAATGAAAAAAAACGGTTTAATGTGGCTTGTGAGACCGAAAATCCTCCTCAAACCCAGGAAACTAAATTATCACCTAAATATGGTACAGCCCTAAGTAAATTAGTAATAACAGTAGCTCCTCAGTATGATATTTGCCCCCAAGGTAAAACATAACCTAGAAATGCGGAAGCTATTCTTATTAAAAAAATAGTTACACCGACTATTCAAGTCCGTGGTTGTGTTAAATACCTTTGATAGTAAATCCCCTTCCCTATATGTATATAAATTATAAAAAAAAACATAGAGGCACCATTAGCATGAAAAGAGCGAATTATTCACCCTCTAGGCACATCTCGCATAATATGGACAATTGACCTAAAGGTATTATATATATCCGCAGTATAATGCATAGATAAAAAAATACCAGTAAGAATTTGCAGTCCAAGTATAACCCCTAACATGGAGCCTACATTTCATCAGATAGAAATGTTTACAGGACTAGGTAAACTTATTAATATTTCCATTCTACGAATTTTTTGCACTTAAGCCATTCTCTTAATAAAGTCTGAGCCTCTTAACCGGGCCATAGAAATTAATAAGGCTAAACCAACAGCTGCCCCGCCAGCTGTAAAACTAAACAAGGTCACAAAATAAGATATAGTTGAATACATATGTAGCAAGGGGCCATAAAAGGACAAGATTATACTAAATGTTAAAATTTCTAATAAAATCAACACAGATAATAAAGAATATTTATTTAGAAAATAAAATCATAACGTAATACTTACTAGAACAGGAAAACCTATAAAAATTAATAGATACATTTAAAATCAGTAACTTAAATAGGTAAGACCTAATAAGCTAACACTTAAAGGTAAGATAGTCTTCCAACACAAGTACATCAGCTTATCGTATCGAAACCGTGGATAAACCCCACGAACCACTAAAAAAAAGACTGCTACAACAAATCCAATAGTAATATAACTTATAAGACCGTTAGGTGAAAAAAAGCAAGCGCTGGTAATTATGCTCAAAAATAAAATAATTGCATACTCCCCTAAAAATAATAAAGCAAAAAGACCGCCCCCGTACTCAATATTAAACCCAGATACCAATTCAGATTCACCTTCAGCAAAATCAAAAGGAGCACGATTTGTCTCGGCCAAGCTAGAAATAAACCACAATATTACCCTAAATAATAACAATATAACCAACGGATAGCCTACCAAAAGAGTATTGAAGTTAAGGCCTAGGAGAATTGATATTGGAAGTAGTAATACAAACACCAAGCTAATTTCATAACTAATAGTTTGTGCTCTAGCGCGCAAACCACCCAAAAATGCATATACAGAATTTGACGCCCAACCTGCCCCGAAAACAATATATACATTAATTGCTCTAATACATAAAAATAACATTAAACTAAGGCCTATAATCGAAGTTCCATATGTTCTAGGGAGTAAACCTCACAAATATAACCCAATACATAACCTTAAAAAGGGGAACCTAATGAATAATAACTTATTAGAGCTAAAAGGAATAACCAATTCCTTTAAAAATAACTTCAAAGCATCTGAAAACGGCTGAAAAATACCAGCCACACCTACCTTATTTGGTCCTTTACGGATTTGTATATAAGAAAGTAGTTTACGCTCCAACAATGTTAAAAAAGCCACGCCTAACAGTGCACATAATATAGTCATTAGTATCTTAAACAAATGCAAAATAAAAGCACGCTACTAGAAATTACGACGAATTTTAGATAACTATAGGTCTTGCCAGGCCAAGATACAAACTGATTTATATATAATAGCAATTTACTAATCCTTAAATAAGTAAAATTATATGGCTCTACTCAACCATATTCAAATATTTTCCTATTTTTCCTTAAAAAATTTCCCGCCCGGCCAGAGGCCAATCATATTGGCTCCATAAAAAACATACTTCTTAAAGTTAACCTAGGTGTCCTTTTAAAAAAAAAGACACTGAAAACCAATCTAACTGGTAAGAGTATATCAAAAATATGTCTCACATTAGAGGGTAAAAAAATTCTTGACATATATAAGGGGTCTATTACCCTAAAATATCACCCTAGAAACAGAGAGCCTATAAATAGAACATAACAAGGAATAAATTTCAAACTTCTTATAGAACCAACAGATCTTAAGTTATTATTAGAGAAGCCCCAGTTAAGAGCCTTAAGGACTCGAACTATGTATACTCTAGTATAAACAACTGCAACCACCATAATAATCACCGCGAACAGATTAATTCTAGTAGACAATATTAAATTTATAATGGTATGTTTAGAATAGTACGCCCTTAAAAAGGGGACCCCTATAAGACACAGTCTACTTGTATTTAAAATAACTAAAAGTATTGGGTGCCTTTTAGTTACCGAACCTAATAGCCGAATATCTTGAACACCATAAGCTAGTATTAAGATATACCCAGCTACAAGAAACAATATAGCCTTAAATATAGCATGGGCAAATAAGTGTAATAAAGCTAAATGAGGAGCCCCTAGACCTAAACAAAACACTATAATACCTAACTGCCTTAAAGTAGAAAATGCCACCACTTTTTTAATATCATTCTCCCGAGATGCACAGAGACCCCCAACAAGAGAAGTCAAAGCTCCACAAAATAATAACATATTTCTTAGTCCAGGTACAACCCTTATACTAGAATATGCCCGAATTATAATATAAATTCCAGCAGTAACTAAAGTAGAAGAGTGCACTAAAGCACTTACTGGTGTAGGGGCCGCCATAGCAGCTGGAAGTCAGGCCCTAAAAGGGTATTGCGCCCTTTTAGTTAAGGCAGCGAAGCCTAATAATCATAATATTATAGGTGTTAATTCAACAGGATAATTAACTAATAATAGTCTGCCAGCCAATGTATAATAAAATATAACTGATATAATTAAAATATCCCCAATACGATTAATTATTAATGTAAGAAAACCTGCTTGATTTCTAGAGTTACTTTGATAGTAAACAATTAGAGCAAATGAAGTTACACCTAACCCATCCCAACCAACTAATAAAAAGAGCAATGAGCCCGAGTAAATCAAAAAATTTATAGAAAGAACAAAAGATAATAAAATTCAAGTAAATCGACTATAAAATGGGTCAGCCGCTATATATCAGCGACTAAACATAAAAACTCTACCAGAAATTAAAAAAACTATAGCCCTAAACCCCAAACTAATCTTATCTAAAATTATACTATATGTAATATAGTTTGTAGAAACTAATATTAATTCCCAATTAATTATTAAAGATTTATTAAATATATCTATATTATGAATATGAAAAAGTAGCAACAAACTTAAAGAAGTTAAAAATAATAGAACTGTGATCCGTTGTTTATGTTGTTTAATTTGCATTTATCGACCTCCCCCCCACCATAATAATATTACAAATATAAATAAAAAAATAAGTTAATAGCGCTCCTAAAACAAGCAAAGCAGAAAACTCTATATACCCCGGGGGGGCAATACTAAAATTCAGGTAACCAGTTGAAGGGGCCCCCAAAAAATATATTATAAATACCCCAGCAACTAAGAACACCAAGATGTTTAAGATCAGGTTACCACTAGCACTATAGTAATTTCTAGACATCATCATCATATAAATCAAAAGTACCAACAGTCCCCCAATATATACTATAAATAAAAAATATGAAAAAATGTCTCTAACTATTAAGTAATAATAATATACACTTAAAGATACTACAGCAAAAAAGGAGACCAACAACGTGCCTGGTGTTGACAGTACCGCTGCCAGAAAAAAAAAACCAAACAGGCATATAACACATATGTTTATAATTGTGCCATAATACCTCATTGAAATTAGAATTAATTCTCTAGCTAAGTGCAAATTAGACCTTCTATATAAAGTATAATTTCGTTTAAAAATAGTTTCCACTAACCTTCAACTCCCAAAGTTGATATAATCTTATACTGTTTTTAATAACTAACAAGAAGTTATCTATTGATCCTAAGTCAATCGCATATGTTTTGCTAAGTTATTCTTATTGAATTTTACTGTTTCCTTTCGTACTACAATAAATTAATATAAAGATAGAAACTGACCTGGCTTACGCCGGTCTGAACTCAGATCATGTAGGGGAATTCCGCTCGAACAGAGCTAAATAAAAAGCCTTCTGGGCTATTATTCCCTAATCCAACATCGAGGTCACAAACTTTTTAATATTATGCTGTTATCCCTAGAGTAATTTAATTTATCTTATTATAATAATCATATATAATTAAAATAGGTTTAATGTGCTATTATGTCGCCCCAACAAAAACAAAATCCTCACTAATCTTTAAAATTTCTAGGGTCTTCTCGTCTATTATTTTTAAATGGGAATTTTCACCCAATAAGTAATTTCAAGTCACATTCTAGAGACAGCTAGCCCCCATATATTCTTTCATACTAGACCCCAATTATAGGCCAAATGATTATGCTACCTTTGCACAGTCAAATTACTGCGGCTATTTAAATTAACCATTGAGCAGAAATCGCTATATATCTATTCATACAGTTATGTTTTTGATAAACAGTTGAGAGCTTAATTTGCCGAGTTCATTTAAAACGCCTAATGTTTTACTTATATTAACATTATAGACAACCAAGGTTATTTAGGTTAAAATTATTTACTCTTATATAAGCATATTAATATTAATATTACTATAAGTTCAAACTGGTAATTACACCTGTTTTGATTATTAAATAATTTTTATAATTATATAAAGCCTAATCACTTTATATTTGTATCTGTACTATTACATTTAAATAATATCAAGATATCATAGAATTTGAAAGGTCTATCACCCCTAAATATTATTATATTTTGTGTTATGCTACACACAATGAAAACTACCAAGTAGTAAAATATATTTAGCTCAAACTATTTCGTGAACAATTATTAAATTTGAAATTATAATTAATCCATTATGCAAAAGGTAATATTTCCATAAATTCGTGAGATACCATTAATGAGTCTTATTAAGCTGGTAATATATTTATTACACTAGGACTAAGGGCCTTATGGTTCTACTCGTTGTAAGCGAGTGATATTTTATATACTACCCTTAGATCTTTTTACACTAATTGAGGTTTCTAAATTTCCATGAAAATCTGGAGGTAAATTTAACTCCCACTCTCGAGAATAAGAAGCTTTACCTCTAAATACATAGACCCGTTGAACTACCACAGCCTCCCAAACAATTATTATAAATAATAAGACAGCAAACACCCTTATTAATGATCCAAAAGAAGAAATTTGGTTCCACTGGTAGTAAGCATCTGGGTAGTCCACATATCGCCGAGGTATTCCCGATAACCCTAAAAAATGTTGAGGGAAAAAAGTCAGATTAACTGCTAAAAATATAACAAAAAATTGACACTTGGCCAAAATATCACTAAGATATAAACCTGTTATAACCGGAAATCAAAACACAAACCCAGCAAAAATAGCAAACACCGCCCCTATTGATAACACATAATGGAAGTGTGCAACCACATAATAAGTATCATGAAGTATAATATCCAATGAAGCATTTGATAATACAATGCCTGTAAGACCCCCTAAAGTAAATAAAAAAATAAAGCCAAGAACTCAATACATAGCTGCGTCTATTTTATGTTTTATTCCATAAATAGTCATTAGCCAGCTAAAAACCTTAATTCCAGTAGGTACAGCAATAACTATAGTAGCAGCAGTAAAATAAGCCCGAGTATCAACATCCATGCCAACAGTAAACATGTGATGAGCCCAAACAATAAATCCTAAGACACCAATCGAAATTATAGCATAAATTATACCTAATGTTCCAAAGGGTTGCTTAATTCTATGGTTTCCTAAAATATGAGAAATAATACCAAAACCAGGTAAAATTAAAATATATACCTCCGGATGACCAAAAAACCAAAACAAATGCTGATAAAGAATTGGGTCTCCCCCACCAGCTGGGTCAAAAAATGATGTACTAAAATTACGATCTGTTAACAATATTGTAATAGCTCCGGCTAAAACAGGTAAAGATAATAGTAATAAAAATACCGTAACTAAAATTGACCACACAAACAGCCTAACTCGCTCCATCGTAATTCCAGGTGAACGTATATTAAAAATAGTAGTAATAAAGTTTACAGCCCCTAAGATAGAAGACATCCCAGCAAGATGCAACGAAAAAATCGCCAAATCTACTGAAGCACCATTGTGCCCCACTAAAGATCTTAGGGGGGGGTAAACTGTTCAACCAGTCCCAGCACCGCCTTCCACTAAACTTCTTCTAATTAATAAAATAAATGAAGGCGGTAACAACCAGAACCTTATATTATTTATCCGAGGAAACCTTATATCTGGGGCCCCAATTAATAAAGGTACTATTCAATTCCCAAATCCACCAATTATAATTGGTATCACTATAAAAAAAATTATAACAAATGCATGAGCAGTTACGATTACATTAAAAAAGTGCTCATCCCTTAGTACTCCTGTACTCCCTAACTCTAAACGAATTAGTAAAGATAGCCCCGTACCTACTATTCCACATCAAACCCCAAAAATTATATATAATGTCCCAATATCCTTATGGTTAGTAGAAAAAAATCAACGCAT